TTCGGCGTCATATACATAGTTAGCACATTCGTCATAGTTAGCAGCTCCGTATCAAGGTCATCATCAATATCGTCACTATCATCAATATCGATATCGTCACTATCATCAATATCGATATCGTCAATAAGATAACCTTTAGGCTTGTCATCCAGGAACTTGTTCGGAAATACCGTAATGAAAGGAACATAGGAGTTTGTCGCTAGGTATTTGACCAAATAGGATCGTCCAGTTCCTATAGAACCTATCACTAAAATACCCCTAGAAGGGGATAGGGCTAAGCGGAGCGAAAAGGGTTTTCCATGAGATGGGAAATGAGAACTATTAGCCCCACACGAGGTTTGTGAATAAGTGATTGTCTGATAATGAGCAAGGAATATCCGTCTTTCTGCTAAACAGGATCTATTGAACTCATAATTCATTAGATACTTTTTATGAATGTCAACTAAGTATCGTAAGTAAATGGATCCCGGTTGTTCAATCATTTGATAACCAGAGTCATTCTTTGATAAACGATCACTATGAGTCAGACTCAATAGAATTTGATCAATCCTTTTTTCCGTCGTTAAGGTGGAGAACTGAACCAAGAATTCTCTTTCTTCATCATCAATCGAATCACTGTTCGCGACCCAGGATTCTATTTTATCATCAATCCAATCACCGTTCACGTTTTTTCTTTTTCTTATCAATGAATAGATCTCTTTACTTGTACGACTTAGATGTCTCGTATTTCTCGAAAAAGTGATTCGATTGATGGGATTTGGTATGATACTGATGAGATCGATGAGATTGATATTCAAATATTTCTTCTTAGAACGTATTGATTTGACCCCATAAGCGGGACCACCACCCAATAGCATGTTGCCGCCAGAAGCAGAATCCCGTATTTCTTCCAGAGAATCTCCTAATTGTTCCAGAGCAACTAGAAAGAGATTCTTTAACCAGAAAGAATTCAGTTCAGATGTAGGATACCTATCCAGAAGTTTTCGCAACTCAATCATGTATGATGGAATCATCAAAGATTTGATCTTTTCTAACTCTGTCTGTAACTCACTAGAGGCTCGGAAAACAAAGAGAAGATGTGTACGAACGAGATATCCAGCAACAAGAAGAAGGAAAAGAATTGAATAGAGGAACTCCCAAGCATTTGGTGATCTCAGATGTGTCCATATCAATGGAATGGGTGACTCATTATTTCGATGAATCATTTCTTCGGACAGAAGAAGATTCTGTAAACACTTACTCGAACTCTCACTTATCAGATTCCGTTGTGGAAGAATCGACCACCACTTTTTCTGAGGAATTGGCCATGATATATCTGATCCATGCATAATATCATGAAAAACGGACACAAAATTTTGACTGCCACTTAGGGAATATTGAAAGGGAATATTCAATATCAAATAAATATTGTTTTTTAAGGTGAAATAAAGATATTTACACCCCGTCCAAGTAAGGAACCAAGGCATATAGGTTTGGAACAAATTCCATTTTGAGAGATTTGAAAAAGCACTATCTCGTTGAAGGGTTCTACCTACTTCCCCCTTCTCAACGTTTTTCTTTAGACAAAGACTCAGTTCTTTCCTCTTTCCGGACGGCACATATTTCTCAAAACATGGAGTGTGAATCAAACCCATGTTTGAATTGAAACGGAGATAGTGATGCAAGTTTTTCCCTTCTGAATCAGATAGATTCATATCTGAAAGAAGCTGACAATAAGTTCTTTCAAAATTGACTATTTGTTCCTCTATTGCAGGTGTTCCAGAAATGTCTGCAATCGAGTAAATAGGAACGGATGGATCGGATCGAATTGAAAAATGGAAAGATTTGTACAAGTTATACGTTTCGTTACCACTTTGTGGAACATTGTTAGGTATGAATATGCCAGATACCTGTGACTCAATTGGTGAAATAGTCTCTCTCTCTCCCAAAACATGTTTTTTTTTACCGAAACACAAAGAAAATATTTTGTTGCGAATGCACAAGATATTGGGGAATTGTGCATATGTAAAATCATAATTATGGATACGGGTCTTTTCCCCATAAAAATGGAATCCTTTGTTACAATAGAACCAGAAGCGATGGGGCTGATTCAAGAATTGAAGTCTATTTGCTCTATAAAAAGAAGATATCAATGAACTTTTCTGAGGATTCAACCAATTGTTTCGATCGTGGGATATCATTGATAAATAGGAATCCGTGTTCTCAAAGGATTTCCTTCGATTTTTTCTAGTACGGAATGAGTCAATCATGCACTTTTGTATCTTGTTGAACAAAAAAGGTAATATTGTTCCTGTATTGATTAAAAATTTCGATCTTTGGGAAGTATCATGATCATACAATAAGAAGGGTTTCAATTTATTCAAATAAACGATTTGAACACCTATTGATTCTAACAACTGATTGCCGGGTTGATCATTCAGACCTTTCAATTCATAGATGCGGATTTCGGCCCTATGAATGGAGATATTCCCGAGACTCACAACGAAAAAAGGAAGTGACTTAGATAAAAAGAGAAGCGACTTGGACAAAAGGAGAAGTGACTTGGACAAAAAGAAACGAAGTGACTTGGACAAATCTTGTTTGTCGATAACCTCGGACCAATCAATCGAATATTGATTAATACGTAATCGATCGAACATTACTCGAAAACGGTGTTTCTGCTCAGAAACGAAATGTTCCAAATGTTCCTGGAAATTCTTGCTTCCATTGGAGCATTTGTATCTATATACATTAGGATCCAGATTCGTGGATCTCTCGGTTCGAGAAATAAGAGGATCGAACCACTTCTTCTTAATCTTTTTCAAATTGGATAAATGTTGGTTGATCTTATCTATTATTATAGTTAGATGATTCAGAATATCATTTCCTATGGGATGCTTTTGAATTCCATATGCGAAGTTGCAATCGGGTCGATTCATTAAAAAGAATCGATTCAATACATTTCTTATGTACCCATAGGTACTATATTGGATTTGAATCTGATTTCGGATCAATCTATATTGATGGATCGCCTCCATTATGTTGTTGTGAGCAAATACCGCTATTTTTGGTTTTGGATCTTCCAAATCATTCCCGCAGGAGATCCGGACCGATTTTTTTTTTATCTTTCGATAAAAAGATTCATTCTCTTCATAAAAAATAGAAGATAGAACCAATAAAGATTTATTTTTCGATTCATCCCCGGAGTTGAATACCTCATTCAATAATTTTCCGTAGGAATCAATAGACAAGCCAAATTCCTTATTATGATAGGCTAAATCCGGCTCGGTTATTGATAGAGTGAATAGATCTGCCATTTCTTGAAATGTCTCTTCTAATTCAAACTCGTGGTGCAACCTGTATCCCCTTTTGTTCCGATCATGGAATAGATGAAATAAATCAAAAAATGCATTTTCGTTCAAGAATGAAATCTTATTGGAACTGTCCATATCCGGTTCATCCTTCGGAACCATATCCCATCCCGGATCTGCTGCAATCGAATGAACTGAGGAGGTATTTTGTAAATACGTAATTATCTTGAATATATCAACTATTTCTTTATTTTCCGATCGCCTCGAAGGGACAAAAGAAACACCTTGTTGTTTCTTCAACAATTTCTGATCTATAGTCGACCTCTCGGTAAGATTCAAACCCAGATGAAGTTCTGACCATCTATCAGAGAAAAAAGAACGAATTGATCTTGTAGGATTCCCAAGAAATTCTTCTATTTCTTCTGGAAGCAGATGATTATTCATCTGCTTCTCACGTTCCGGGAATAGCCGAGCCATTGAGGAATATCCGGAAAGGTATTTTGAGAATCGATCTGATTTTATCTCTGTTCGTTCCGTTTGAAGAAAGGAAGTATCTAAAAGAATTGATCTTTCTTTTAGTTGCTGAATCTCCGTTTGATTGATCAATGTGTGATATTCCGAACCCTCATTACTAATGGAATTGAAAGGATCTATGGATTGATCAGAAAATCCTTTCGATTGGCTAGAATCCGTTACTTGAAAGAAAATGGATCTTATGGAATCATATTGAATATTTGACGATACATTCCGTATCTTGCTAAAAACCCGATTCCTGTTTACCAACCACGCATTGTCTAACCAAATCAAATTCTCTCTCGAGACGTTCCTCAAAAAATCCGATTTGTGCCGATTCTTCCCCCCAATAACGAAGAGATCTTGGCGGAATTGCCACATATGAAATTGAGCGCAATTTTGCAAAAAAATACCCCCCTTGTTTCTCGAGAGGAGATGGGAAACATGTTCAATCTCGTTTGATTGAATAGTCGCCTCAGCTCCTTGTTGTTTGAAGAACCCCCCCTCATCAATTGGTCTTTTTTCACAAAAAGCAGACATGAGATAACAAATCAAATGTTTCACTAAAATTTCGAATAGCTGTCCCGAATTCAAGTTGATTATGTTTCGCTTCTTACTCGGAGAAAGGCGGTCAAAGAATTTCCAATCATGGTCCTTGCGGATCGGATCATTCGTATAGGATACAAAAAAAAACTCCAGATATTTTATATCTTTCTCTTTGAACGAGATCTCAATTCCAGCTGCAATTTCATTCGATATCTTACAGCTGGAATTCCTCTTTTTTACGATCGCATTCCTCCATCGCCGCGAACCCCAGTTAGATTCAGACATGATACACTTTTTAGTTATTGGAAGAACCCAAGTACTTTCTTTCGGATCCATGAAACAACTCTCATAGATCTTTTTCCCTTTTGGAAGATACAGGAGCGAAACAATCAACCTATTGAGATTGGAAGACCAAAAGGATTCTTTCAATGTATAATTGGGGGGTCCAATGGAACGCAGAGGTTTAGGAAGAAGCCCCATCAAATAGATATTTTTTCTTTCGACCCTATTTCGATTGTATATAAGGACCGCTACTACAAGTACAAGCAGTACTACACCTTTGATCGTGCAATGTCGACGAATTGAACCCTGTGAATCACGTGAAATTAGGACACTCAAAGTTCGGGAATCAAAAAGTTTCATAAAGCGCTC